CCCTGATCAACTACAGTACGAATAGCATTTGAGGCGGCGGCTTGAGCAGCATAGGGTGTCTTTCTTCTTGTGCCTTTGAATCCAGAAGTACCGGCGGAGGCCCAAGAAACCACCCGACCTCGTACATCTGTAACAGTTACAATAGTATTGTTGAAACTCGCTTGAACATGAATAACCCCTTTTGGTATTCTACGTCCATTCTTACGTGAACCAATACGTCCATTCCTACGCGAACCAATTTTTGGTATAGGTTTTGCCATATTTTTTCATCTCATAAATATGAATCAGAAATATACAGAAAGATACGGAAATATCCATTTCATGTTAAAACAGATTCTTTTACACGGGTCCTTCTTTTTCCTTTAGAAAATTCTTTATTTAGTTTAGAAAGATTACCCTTGTCTCTGTTTATGTCTCGGATTGGAACAAATCACTCTAATTCGTCCGCGCCTACGGATCAGTCGACATTTTTCACAAATTTTACGAACGGAAGCTCTTATTTTCATATTTATCACTCCTTACCTCAATTTGGAATCTATTCCTTGAAAAAAAAAAATAAGTTTCTTGTATTTTTTTAACTTCAAATTGTATCCCTATGAAAGGAATGTTTAAAAAATCACCTAATAGTTCGAATTTGTGAATTCTATAAAAATTCTACGTCCCCTGGTTGAATCATACCGACTTATTTTTATTTTGACTCTATCTCCCGGCAGTATCCGTATCAAACTGCGTCGGATCCTCCCTGAAATATAACCTAGAATTAGATCTTCATTATCTAAATGGACCCGGAACATACCGTTGGGAAGCGATTCAATAATTAAACCTTCATGAATTAATTTTAGTCTTTTATTCGAGGTAAGCCTCTTGAAGTATCAACTAATGGAGAAAGGATTATATAATTTATTTTTACTCTCTTTTTCCAACAAGGGAAGTTAGAGATAAAATTAAGATAACAGGAGGAAGGGGAGGAAGATTACCATATATAGCACAAAATTTCTCCTCCAATTTTTTCTAGTCTAGCTTCTCGATCTGTCATTATGCCTCGAGAAGTGGAAAGAATTACAATTCCCATTCCACCTAAAATCTTAGGAATTTTTTGATAGTTGGAATAGATTCGTAGACCAGGTCGACTGATACGTTTTAAAATAGTTCTATATATTCCTTTCCTAGTCCTTCTATGGCGCAAGGTTGAAACCAAGAAATCTTTGTTACTTTCCTGATGTTTCCGAACGTTTTCAATAAAACCTTCTCGTAGGAGTATTTTAACAATGTTTTCGGTGATATTAGTGGATGCTATTCGAACCGTTCCATTTTTACTCATGTCAGCATTTCTTATAGAAGTTATTATATCAGCAATAGTATCCTTACCCATGGCGAACTATAATTATTGGTACCCCCTAATTTTTATATAATAAACATGTTTATTTATTATTTTATTAAAAAATAATTAATATTTATTTATATTAATTAAATTAATTAAAAGTATATGCGTGATACACAATCTACTAATTGACTTGACCCATTCCAGATACCCCGCTATATCATAGTTTATTTAATATACTACTAGTATTTATAATACTTCAGGAGCTAATGAAACTATTTTAGTAAAATTCAACTGTCTCAATTCCCGAGCAATCGCGCCAAAAACTCGAGTTCCTTTTGGATTTCCTTCTTGATCAATGACAACCGCAGCATTGTCATCATATCGTATTATCATACCGTTGTCACGTTTGAGTTCTTTACATGTACGTACAATTACAGCTCTAATTACTTCTGATCTTTCTAGAGGCATATTGGGCACTGCTTCTTTGATTACAGCAACAATAACGTCACCAATATGAGCATATCGATGATTACCGGCTCCTATGATTCGAATACACATCAATTCTCGAGCTCCGCTGTTATCTGCTACATTCAAAAGGGTCTGAGGTTGAATCATATCATTTTTATTTGAATCTGTTATTTCAATGCAAAGAATGAGGAAAAAAAGAAAAAGAAATATTGTCTGTCTAGAAAAAAATAAACTTCTATTTTTCATCATCACCTTATCTTTTTAGTTCTATATCCCTATCCTGAAATAATAAATTGAGTTCGTATAGGCATTTTGCACGCAGCTATTGAGATAGCTGCTCTGGCTACAGTTTCTGATACTCCACCCATTTCATAAAGTATTCGGCCTGGTTTAACAACGGATACCCAATATTCGGGAGATCCTTTCCCCGAACCCATACGTGTTTCCGTGGGTCTTATTGTAACAGGTTTGTCTGGAAATATACGTATCCATATTTTTCCACCACGACGCGCATATGGTGCCATTGCTCTTCGCCCTGCTTCTATTTGTCTAGCTGTGATCCAAGCGGGTTCAAGTGCCTGAAGAGCGTATCTGCCGAAACAAATATGATTGCCCCGACAAGATATTCCCTTCATTCTTCCTCTATGGTGCTTACGAAATCTAGTTCTTTTAGGGTTATAGTTGATGGTTTTTTCTTAACCAATCCCACCTCTACTACAGAACCGGACATGAGAGTTTCCTCTCATCCAGCTCCTCGCGAATGAAAAGATTCGATTAGGATTACTACGGATACACATATATTTAATATTAATAAATGATACACAATACACTTAGTAATGTAATGGAATTTATTATGTTATTTTGTTTTGTTATATTATTTGATTTTGTTATTCTAGGATAGTTTAGTATTGTTATGTTATATAGTTAAGAGTAAGCTTTATATACCAGATCAACATTATTTATTTTGTATCGAATCGCGCTAAAACAAAATGAAGACAATATTGTATTGTAATACAATAAATAAATAAGGGTTTCGCGGGCGGATATTGACTCTTTCCTGCTTCATTCGTAGGATCAATCCATGACCTCTCAGAGTAAATCAATTTGTTCTTGGTTCGTTCCGCCATCCCGCCCGATGAATCATTAGGATTCATTTTTCTTTTCTATGAAATCCTATGCAATCATGGGTTCTGTCGTTCCCATAGCCTCTTCGTTAATGGTTAGATCCGAACTCCGCAATGGAACCCCAACAAAATTTGTTCCTGAGTTAATTTTCTTAGTTTATATTAACCCGAGGCTCGTTATCTTTAAATTATTGATATTATATCAGTATTGATGCGTTATCACATTGCCTTTTGTGAGATAATTCATAAACCATACATATTGGAATTATATATCATGGATACTTTGTGTTCTTTCTTTACTATCATCCTTCCATTTATCCACATCCCTTTATTTTTGTTTCGCAACCTATAATAAGATTTGAAATTTTTATGAAAAAATTTCAGTTGCTACAACTATATGATCGATCTAGTCATATAGTGACTGTTTCTTGGGTTCTCGACAATATGAAGCAATAATAAGTTGGTTATTTAGTTTATATAGTTAGTAAGCTCATAGTGAGGGTCGGTCTTTTTGAATTCCAACTATACTATAAACTAACAAAAAAACTAACGAGTCACACACTAAGCATAGCAATTCTCTTAAATGATCAATCTAATTTTTATTCAACCTTATAGAATTTGAATTGCTCAGTTTTGTTTGATTTAATGTTAATGGAATAAAAAATCAAATTTGTCATTTTTTTCTTATTTTTTGTTCTATCACTGGACAGAATGTCAAGATAAAAAAGGTCCATTATTTCTCGTCTACAAATATCCAAATTTTTATGCCTAATACTCCATAGATAGTTCGAGTTGTATAGGAACAATGATCAATTTTAGCACGAATTGTTTGTAGAGGAACCCTACCTTCTCTGATCCATTCGACACGTGCAATTTCTTTTCCGTCGATACGCCCTGCAATTTGTATTTGAATTCCTTTTGTATCTGTTTGTTCAGTTAATTCAATAGCTCTTTTCATTGCCTTTCGAAATGAAACTCTATTTCTTAATTGTGAAGCCATATATTCTGCAAGAATATTAGGGTGTCCATAAGGTTTTTCAATTCTTGTGATAGCAATGTTGAGTCTTCGGTTCACAGAATGAAACTCTTTTTGTACATTCATCTGTAATTCTTCGATCCCTCGCGTTCGGCCCTCTATTAATAAATTTGGAAACCCAATATAGATTATGACCTGGATCAAATCGATTCTTTTTTGAATTTCTATTCGTGCAATTCCAATTCCTTCGAAACCTGGGGATATTCTCTTATTTTTTTGTACATAGTTCTTGATACAATTCCGTATTTTTTCATCTTCCTGTATACCCGCGGAATAATTTTGTGGTTGTGCGAACCAAAAGGAATGATGATTTTGGGTTGTACCGAGTCTGAAACCAAGTGGATTTATTTTTTGTCCCATATTTTTTTATTATATTATCTTTCCATATATATATTTTTCGAAAGATGAATCGAAAGTTAAGATTCATCTTTAAATAATTTAGTTTTATCCCTCAATATAATTGTTATATGACAAGTAGGTCTTTTTATCGGATAACTACGTCCTCTAGCCCTGGGTCTTAACTTTTTCACAAAGGGGCCCCCATTGACTTCGGCTTTACTAATGAATGAATCAGCTTCGTTCAAACCCATATTATGATTAGCATTTGCTGCTGCAGAATAAACCAATTTTAAAATGGGATAAGATGCTCGATAAGGCATGAGTTCCAGTATCATAAGTGTTTCCTCATAAGAACGCCCGCGAATCTGATCAATTACTCTTCGCGCTTTGAAAACAGACATAGATATATGTTTATGCTGAGCTAAAGCTTTAATTTCTGTACTCCAACGCGAGTTCTTTCTATTTATCATAAGGTTATCCCCACTAAATGAATAAAAACTGCCTAATTTTACTTATAAAATTAAAATATAATATTTTTAATTAAAATCTTATCTTATCAATATCTTGTTTTCATAAGATATGAGTGATAGGTCCATTTTTTCCAAATTAATTAACGACGAGATTTATTATCGTTTCTCGCATGTCTCGCGAAAGTCAGAGTAGGCGCGAATTCTCCCAATTTGTGACCTACCATACGATCTGTTATATA